AATAAATAAGTCAATCAAATTGCGGGAAGCTTCGTGAAGTGCTTCTTTAGGTGTTAAACTTCCATTCGTCCATATTTCAAGAAAAAGTATCTCTTGTTTCTCATTCCCACTCCCATAAGAATGAATACTATGATTCGCATTTCGAACGGGCATGGATACAGCATCTATAGGATAACTTCCATCTTGATAGTTATTTGGGGATTTCGTACGATATCCGCGATCCCTCTCGATTTGTAATTCAATACACAAATGAATTGGCTCCGTCAGGCTAGCTATATGCTGTGTAGTATCGACTATTTCCACAGAAGGTGGTGAGATGATATCTTGAGCAGTTACGTATTTAGGACCCCTGACGCAAATGGATGCGTCATGAGTTCCATACAGATTACTTCTCAATACAATTTCTTTCAAATTCATTAAAATTTCATGTACTGATTCTTCAATACCAACTCTCGTAGAATATTCATGTGGTACCTTATCAGATTTTGCACGTGTGATACATGTTCCCTCTATTTCTCCAAGTAAAGCTTTTCGCATCGCGATACCTATCGTATCTGCTTGACCTTTCATAAGTGGGGATAGAACGAAACGGCCATAATAAAGACGCTTACTGTCTGTTCTTGATTCAACACACTTCCACTGTAGTGTCCGAGTGGATACTGCTACTTCTTCTCGAACCATACTAATATTATTGTTTGATCAGATCATTGAATCATTTATTTCTCTTGCAATCCACTCAATTCTTATTTCTACACACGTCTTTTTTTAGGAGGCCTACATCCGTTATGTGGCATAGGGGTTACGTCACGTACGAAACTTAATAGTATACCACTTCTACGAATGGCTCTTAATGCTGCATCTCTTCCGAGACCAGGGCCTTTTATCATGACTTCTGCTCGTTGCAGACCTTGATCCACTACTGTACGAATAGCATTTCCTGCTGCGGTTTGAGCAGCAAATGGTGTCCCTCTTCTTGTGCCTCTGAATCCACAAGTACCAGCGGAGGACCAAGAAACCACCCGACCTATTACATCTGTAACAGTCACAATGGTATTGTTGAAACTTGCTTGAACATGAATAACTCCTTTTTGTATTCTACGTCCATTCTTGCGGGAACCAATTCTTGGTATAGGTTTTGTCATATTTTATTATCTCAGAAAAATGAGTCAGAGATATACGGATATATCCATTTCATGTCAAAACAGATCCTTTATTTTTTTACATCGGACCCTTTAGAAAGTCCCTTTTTAGAAAGATTACCCCTGTCTCTGTTTATGTCTCGGATTGGAACAAATTACTATAATTCGTCCCCGCCTACGGATCAGTCGACATTTTTCACAAATTTTACGAATGGAGGCCCTTATTTTCATATTTGTCATTCCTTAATTCCGAATATACTCCTTGGAAGAAAATAAGTCTCTTGAAATTTTGAATCTAGAATTGTATCCCATGAAAGGGATGCTAAAATTCAAATAAAAAGCAGCCACCTAATCATTCGAATCTTTGTTGCGAAGTCTATAAATTATACGTCCCCTAGTCGAATCATAACGACTTACTTCGATTTTGACTCTATCTCCTGGTAGTATCCGTATAAAACTCCGTCGGATCCTCCCCGAAACATAACCTAGAATCAGATCTTCATTATCTAAACGAACTCGGAACATACCATTGGGAAGTGATTCAGTAATTAAACCTTCGTGAATCAATTTTTGTTCTTTCATTCCAGGTAACCCCCTTGAAGTATCAACTAATGGAGGAGGAGTATATAGTAGACAATTCGTCTTTCCTCTCTTTTTCCAAAATAGCAAGTTACGGATCAAATTCGGATACCAGAGGGATCACCATATGTAATACAAAATTTCTCCCCCAATCCCCTCTAGTCGAGCTTCTCGATCTGTCATTATACCTCGAGAAGTAGAAAGAATTACGATCCCCATTCCACCTAAAATCCTAGGAATTCGTTGATAGTTGGAATAGATTCGTAGACCGGGTCGACTGATACACTTGAAAATTTTTCTATATGTTCCTTTCCTATTCCTTCTATGTCGCAGGGTTGAAACCAAGAAATATTTGTTGTTTTCCCGATGTTTCCTAACGTTTTCAATAAACCCTTCCTTTAGAAGTATTTTAACAATGTTTTCGGTGATATTAGTAGATGCTATTCGAACCGTTCCTTTTTTATCCATGTTAGCATTTCTTATAGACGTTATTATATCGACAATAGTGTCCCTACCCATGACGAACTAGAATTATGGGTGCCTCCCAGTTTTGATATAATCAACATGTTCTTTTTTTTTTCATTTTTCTTATTTATTTATGTTATGAATTATTAAAGGTATATGCGTGAGACACAATCTACTAACGTGATCTATTTCAGAGACCTTACTTTACTATACTCTATCATGGTCTCATCTACTAGTATTTATAAGACTTCAGGAGCTAATGAGACTATTTTAGTAAAATTCAACTGTCTCAATTCCCGAGCGATCGCTCCAAAAAC